ATACAACAATATTATAATATAGGTCCATTAAGTGCTACCTAAAAGATGAAAACAAGGGTAATGACAGAATCTGCCCTACTATAAGAAAAGAGTAGAAATGTGGGCTACCCTAAGGGAAAGGAAGTTAGTTAAAAAATTCAAGGGAGAAAAGTCTAGTTGAGTAATCTTAAAAGTGATGAATATAAATAAAAAATGCATTATTGTAAAAAGAATAATATAAAATTTTTTTAAAATAAAATGAAATTATAAAATTATATTTTTTTTAAAAAAAAAAAAAAAAAAAAAAAATACGAATTATTTTTTAAAAATGGAGTGGTAAAATATTAACTCGGGGATTTCCTGCTTTCGGGGGTTTGACAGGAATGACAAAGATTCCAGGAGTTAAGGGGGTAAGGGGGTTTGACCGAGAAAATTCAAAATTTTCTTTGTTGGAAAAAAGAGGGGATAAAATCATTATTTATGCTCTAGAGATAACTATATGCAATTCTTCTATTAATATCTTTCCAACTCGATTATTATGTAGAAAATACAAGATCCATTCCTACCTAATTTTAACGACGTAAGCGCATTGCTGCGGGTGACGAATGGCGACAGCAGAGAGAAAAAAAATAATGAAGGCCCCTGTGGGATGGTTTCGGTTGCTGGTTTCTTGGAGATGTAACCCACCATTAATCAGATGCCAGCGTCGATGAAAGATAGGGGGATAACATCAAGTTATGGCCCTGAAATAGGAACCAGAGGCCAGTAATAGTTCACGAGGCGCTACCCCCACAATTATTATCCCTGATCGTTCATTAAACGATATCACTAGACTATTGGTTGGTGAGTCGCTATCTTGTGCGCCAATGGCTCAAATTTCAGACTTCACAAGGGGAACGTATTTACTAATCCAATTGTTAATGAATTGAGGACTGTTAGCAAATGTAATTTATTTAATTAAGATATATGAGAAATGCTTACTTAATAATAGTGTTGATTAATGAGTTATGGATTTCTCCCATAACGTGCTTAAAATAAGTGAATGTTGATTATACATATGAAGGTAAAACGCATAGAAAAATGGTTAATATAAGTGAATGGTGTATATACATATATGTTTTATAGACATGAAGTCGTAAAAAACCATTGGGGTGGGGGGGGCCGCGGAGAATAGTTTAATTTAGAATCCTAGCTTTGGGGGTTAGGGGTGGGAGTTAAAATCTCCTTTCTCTGAGCAGAAGGGAGGATTTTAACCTCCGGCGGCCGGCTTACAAGGCCGGTGCTCTGGCGCTGAGCTACTTGTGCAAGATCATCCGAGGACTTTATTTTCTATCCAACCTGCGAAGGGGAAGAAAACCAAAAATAGGGAGAAGTAAAGGAGGGAGGCTACTTGACCAATAATAATAAAGGGTTGTTCTGCTGGCATTCCTCCAATTCATGTTAGGATGGCAACGTCTGCAATTAGGGCTCAAAAAAGGAACTGAGAGGCGGGTCGAAATGTTAATGCCCGCTGTTTTGAGGTATGGAGGAAAGGCACAATTATTAGTACGAGAATAGAAGCAAGAAGAGCTAATACCCCTCCTAATTTATTAGGGATGGAGCGAAGGATAGCGTATGCAAACAGGAAGTATCATTCGGGTTTAATATGGGGAGGAGTAACCATAGGGTTAGCAGGGGTGAAGTTATCTGGGTCTCCAAGGAGGTTAGGGGAAAAGAGGGCTAGAGATGTTAAGCCTAGAAGAAGAACTGCGAAACCTAGGAGGTCTTTATATGAAAAGTAGGGGTGGAATGAAATTTTATCTGCGTTTGAGTTGAGGCCAATGGGGTTGTTTGAACCTGTCTCGTGGAGAAAGAGGAGATGGAGAATTGTTATCGCAGCGATAATAAAGGGGAAAAGAAAGTGAAAGGCGAAGAATCGGGTAAGGGTGGCATTGTCTACGGAGAAGCCCCCTCAAATTCATTCGACGAGTATGGTTCCTACATACGGGACAGCGGATAGGAGGTTAGTAATGACGGTGGCTCCTCAGAACGATATTTGTCCTCATGGAAGAACGTAGCCTACAAAAGCAGTCATCATTACAAGGAGAAGGAGCACGACTCCAATGTTTCATGTTTCTTTGTAAAGGTAGGATCCGTAGTATAAGCCTCGGCCGATGTGGAGGTAAATACAGATAAAAAAGAATGATGCGCCATTTGCATGAAGGTTACGGATGAGTCATCCAAAATTAACATCTCGACAAATGTGGGCAACGGAGGCGAAGGCTGACTCAACATCAGGGGTGTAATGTATAGCAAGAAACAATCCTGTAAGGATTTGGGATAGTAAACAAAGGCCTAGTAAGGAGCCAAAGTTTCATATAACGGAGATGTTTGAGGGAGTAGGAAGGTCTACTAGTGCGTCGTTAGCAATTTTTAGTAGTGGGTGGGTTTTTCGGAGGCTTGCCATTAAAGTTCTTGTAGTTGAGTAACAACGGTGGTTTTTCAAGCCATTAGTCCTGGTTAGAGTCCTGGCAGGAATTATGACTTATATGATGTGTCTATTATTGTTTGGTTTGGTTTCAGGGCTGGTTGCGGTTGCTTCTAATCCTTCTCCTTATTTTGCTGCTTTAGGGTTAGTTGTTGTAGCAGGAATAGGGTGTGGGGTTTTAGTAGGGCATGGAGGCTCTTTTCTCTCTTTAGTTCTGTTTTTAATTTATTTAGGGGGTATGTTAGTTGTGTTTGCTTATTCAGCAGCTTTGGCTGCTGAGCCTTACCCAGAAACGTGAGGGAGCCCCTCTGTTATGCTATATATAGCAGTTTATGGGGTTGGGGTAATGCTCGCATGTGGGCTCCTTTGAGGAGGATGATATGAAGCTTCTTGGATCTCTGCGGATGGTGTAGGGGAGTTTTTCGTTTTTCGAGGGGATATGGGGGGTGTAGCATTAATATATTCGTCAGGTGGAGGGATATTAGTTATCGGGGCTTGGGTTTTACTTCTTACGTTATTTGTGGTTTTGGAGTTGACTCGAGGAATGGAGCGAGGGGCAGTACGAGCAGTTTAAAAGGACACTAGTAGGGCGGTAAGGGTTAAGGTAAGGAGGAAAAGGGTTAGGTAAGTTTTAATTAAGCCTTGCTGAGTGTTGCTTGTTGTTGTAATTAACGGTAAGTTAGAGGCAGTTAAGGCTTTGGGGCCTACTTTTTCGAACCAGGTTTGGTCAACTATTTGACCAGCAATGGTTTGACCGAGAACCAGGTTAATTTTTGGAGTAAGGCGGTGGATAATTGAAGGGAAAAAGCCTAGTATATTAGAGAAGTGGTGTGGTGAGAGGTGGGGGACAGGTTTAAATTGTTTGTTAGTTAAAGATGCCAGCTCTAAAGCAATGATGAGGCCAAGAATAGAGACGATAAGGGCTGCGAGTTTAAGTAAGGGAGGTATAGATATAACTGGGGTTTTAAAGGGAGTAAGATTAGATGTAATTACGAGGCCAGCAATAATGCTTCCTCAAGCTAGTCGTTTGATGGGGTTAATTACTGTCGGGTTATTCTCATTAATAGGAGAGAAGGTGTTGAATCGGGGAAAGCCTATTGACACGAAGTAAACAACACGGAGGCTGTAGACAGCTGTGAAGGAGGTGGCGAGGAGAGTAAGAATAAGGGCTCAGGCGTTAAGGTGAGACGTATTTAGTGCTTCGATAATGGCGTCTTTTGAGAAGAAACCTGCCAAGAAAGGAGTACCAGTTAGGGCAAGGCTTCCAAGCGTAAGGCAGGAGGAGGTAAAGGGGGTAAGGTGGTGAAGGCCCCCTATTTTGCGAATGTCCTGCTCATCATTTAGGCTATGGATAATAGAGCCGGAGCATAGGAAAAGTATAGCCTTGAAAAAGGCATGAGTACAGATATGAAGAAAAGCTAGTTGGGGCTGATTTAGTCCAATGGTCACTATTATGAGGCCAAGCTGACTTGATGTTGAAAATGCAACAATTTTCTTGATGTCATTCTGGGTTAAAGCACAGGTAGCAGTAAAAAGCGTCGTGAGGGCTCCTAGGCATAAGCATAGTGAGAGTGCCGTTTGGTTTTGTTCCATTAAGGGGCTAAGGCGAATTAGAAGAAAAATCCCTGCAACAACTATGGTGCTTGAGTGTAGTAGGGCAGATACCGGCGTAGGACCTTCCATTGCCGATGGCAGCCATGGGTGGAGGCCAAACTGCGCGGACTTGCCGGTAGCGGCAATAATGAGTCCTAAAAGAGGGAGGGTTATATCAAAGTTTTTGGCGGTGATAAACATTTGCTGTATTTCCCAGGAGTTAAGGTTGGTTGCTATTCATGCCATGGCAAGGATAAGTCCGATATCTCCGACACGGTTATAGAGTACAGCTTGCAGAGCAGCGGTATTAGCGTCTGCTCGTCCAAATCACCAACCGATGAGGAGGAAAGATATGATTCCGACGCCTTCCCAGCCGATGAAGAGCTGGAATATGTTGTTTGCTGTTACTAGAATAATTATTGCGATTAAAAAGATTAGGAGATATTTAAAGAATCGGTTCATTTGAGGGTCGGCATGTATGTATCATGATGCAAACTCAAGGATTGATCATGTAACGTAGAGCGCGATAGGGGTAAAAACAATGGAATAGAAGTCAAATTTTAGGCTGATGTTGATATCAAAGGTGTGGGTGTTTGCCCAGTGTCAGCTGGTAATAATTGTTTCTGCCCCTTCATTAAGAAATAAACACAGAGGTAAAAGGCTAATAAAAAATGCCAATTTTACTGCGGTTTTAACTTGGATTAGTGCTCAGTTTGGGGTTCAAGGGGAGGGGGAGAAGGTTGTAAGGACTGGAAAAATTAGTAGAAAAAAGATAATAACTAAGGTGGTTGTTATTGTTAAGGAGGTGGGGCACATAGCTGCTACTTGGATTTGCACCAAGAGTTTTTGGTTCCTAAGACCAATGGATGAGCTGTTATCCTTTAGAAGCCAAACGAGTGAGCCTTGGGGTTCAACCAAGGTTACGAAGATTAGCAGTCTTCGTTGCTAGCGGGCCTCTCTCGGTAAATAAGGGGGTTTTAACCCCCGTTTTTAGAGCCACAGTCTAATGTTTTATGTTAAACTATATCTACAAGTAGTTCAGCCTCAGATTAGTTCAGGTTTAAGGATAAGGAGGACTAAGGGTAAGAGGTGAAGGATCAAGAGTAGATGTTCTCGTGAGTGGGATGGGTCTAGGGCGATAATATGTGAAGGGAGAGGGCCTCGTTGAGTTATTAGGAATATGTAGAGCGAGTAACCAGCGGTAATTAGAGTACCAGCTCCTGTCAGTACAAGTGTCCAGGGGGATCAGTTAAATAAAGAGGTAATGATTATTAGTTCACCCATAAGATTAGGCAGAGGAGGGAGAGCTAGGTTAGCGAGGCTTGAAATAAATCACCAGGTGGTTATTAGTGGGAGGAGGATTTGCATGCCTCGTGCTAAAACTATTGTCCGGCTATGGGTTCGCTCATAGTTTGTGTTTGCTAGACAAAAAAGGGCTGAGGAGGTTAATCCATGGGCAATTATAAGAATTAGTGCCCCGGAAAATCCTCAAGGAGTTTGAATAAGAATGCCACCTGCAACCAGGCCTATATGACTTACTGATGAGTAAGCAATTAAGGATTTGAGGTCTGTTTGCCGGAGGCAAATTGAGCCTGTTATGATAACACCTCATAGAGCGAAGATAATAAATGGGTAGCGGAATTCCTTGGTTAGTGGTTCAAGTATTGTTATTATTCGTATTATTCCATAACCGCCTAGTTTAAGAAGGACCGCTGCTAGAATTATAGAACCTGCGATGGGGGCCTCTACATGCGCTTTAGGAAGTCAAAGGTGAACCCCGTAGAGTGGTATTTTTACCAGGAATGCTAAGAGGCAGGCCGCTCATCATAGTTTATCCCCTAGTGAGGTAAGTTGAAAAGGGGCGGCAAATTGAAGGGTAAAAAGGGACAAAGTCCCTGTATGATTTTGAAGGAGGAGAAGGGCTACGAGGAGGGGAAGGGAGCCCGCTAGTGTATAGAAGAGGAAGTAGGTTCCTGCGTTTAAGCGTTCTGTCTGGTTTCCTCAGCGGGTGATAATAATAAGGGTGGGGATGAGAGTGGCTTCAAATATAATATAAAACATAATGATTTCGGTGGCGCTAAATGCAAGAATTAAGAAGACTTGAAGGGATGTTAATAGCGTAATATATGTTCGTTGGCGTCCGATGGGTTCAGGGGTTATGTGATTTTGGCTGGCTAAGATTATTAGTGGAAGAAGTCAGCATGTGAGGACGAGAAGAGGTGTTGACAGGGGATCAGTTGCTATGAAAAGGTTAATTGATGTTCAGCCTGCCTCCGTAAAGTTGTCTAATCAGGTTAGGCTAAAAAGTGCAATAATTAGACTGTACGATAAAGTTATTGGCCAGAGCCATTTTGAGGGGGCAAGCCATGTTGTAGGGATTAGCATAAGAGTTGGAATAAGAATTTTTAGCACTGTAAGAGGTTAAGGGTTTTAAGGCGGTCACTTCCGTGGGTTCGAGAGGTAGCAACCAGAAGAGCAAGTCCCGCACTTGCTTCGCAGGCTGAAAAAGCAAGAAGGAGTATTGGGGAGGCTGAGAAGCTGGTTGAGCTTAGTTGAAGTGTTCAAATTGAGAGGGCAATAAATAGGGAAAGTATCATAGCTTCTAAGCATAAGAGGGCAGATAAAAGATGGGTTCGGTGGAGTGCGAGGCCTGCTAGACCTAATATAAAGGTTGATGAGAAGGCAAAGTGTGTAGGAGTCATCAGGTAATTGTGGATTTTAACCACAGGCTTTTGAGCCGAAATCAAATGTTTTTATTAAACTAAGCACCTACTCAGCTCATTCTAAGCCGCCTTGAAATCATTCGTAGATTAATCCAAGTGTTAAGAGGGCGAGGACTGAAGAGGCTCAAAGGAATGTTGTAAGGGGACAGGGTAGCTGATCTCCTCAGGGAAGTGGTAGGAGAAGGGCAATTTCAAGGTCAAATAGAAGGAATAGGATAGCGACGAGAAAAAATCGGAGGGAGAATGGTAGTCGTGCTGAGCCCAATGGGTCAAAACCGCATTCGTATGGTGAGAGCTTTTCGTGATCAGGGGATATCTGAGGTAGTCAAAATGATACAATGGCAAGAAGGGTGGAGAGTATGGTGGCGATTAAAATAATTGTTGTGATTAGGCTCATTATCTTTCCTTGGATTCTAACCAAGACCTGGTGATTGGAAGTCACTTATACTGGGGTTAATACTAGAAAGATTAAGATCCTCATCAATAGATAGAGACGTATAAGAATAATCAGACGACGTCTACAAAATGTCAGTATCAGGCAGCTGCCTCAAATCCAAAGTGGTGATCAGATGTGAAGTGGTAACGGATTTGTCGAAGAAGGCATACGGCTAAGAAGGCGGAGCCAATAATTACATGTAATCCGTGAAAGCCCGTGGCTACAAAAAATGTGGAGCCGTAGACTCCGTCGGCGATTGTAAAAGGGGCTTCATGATATTCTATTGCTTGGAGGAAGGTGAAGTAAAATGGCAACAGGATTGTAAGGGCAAGGGATTGGATTGCTTGTTTTCGGGCCCCTTCCATAATGCTATGATGAGCTCATGTTACAGTTACTCCAGAAGCAAGAAGAACTGCTGTGTTAAGAAGTGGGACTTCAAAGGGATCTAGTGTAATTAAGCCTGCTGGAGGTCAGCAACCTCCAAGCTCAGGGGTAGGGGCGAGGCTTGAATGATAAAAGGCTCAGAAGAATCCTAGAAAAAAGAAAACTTCAGAAGTAATAAATAAAATTATTCCATATCGGAGCCCTTTTTGAACTGGAGGTGTATGGTGACCTTGGAAAGTTCCTTCTCGAATAATGTCTCGTCATCATTGGTATATTGTGAGAATGAGGAGGATTAATCCTACATTTATCAAAATTATAGAGTTAAAATGGAATCAGATGGCAAGGCCTGATGTTATTAGGAGGGCGGCAGTAGCTCCTGTTAGGGGCCAGGGACTGGGGTCAACTATGTGGTATGCGTGTGCTTGGTGGGCCATTAAACGTTTTCTTGTAGGTAGAGGCTTAAAAGTAAAACAAATACATAGGCCTGGATTATTGCGACGGCTACTTCCAGGAGTGTAAGAAGGAATAGGATGGTTGCTGTAAGAACTGCAACGGCTGGTATTAGTGGAAGAAGAACGGTAGCGGCTGTTGCGATTAACTGAATTAGTAGATGTCCAGCGGTAAGGTTAGCTGTAAGTCGTACGCCTAAGGCGAGAGGGCGGATAAATAGGCTAATGGTTTCGATGATAATTAGAACAGGAATAAGAAGAGTAGGGGTTCCTTCTGGAAGAAGGTGACCTAAAGCTTCGGTTGGCTGGTTTCGTATCCCAATAATGACAGTAGCCAATCATAGTGGAAAAGCCAGGCCTATATTAAGGGATAATTGGGTAGTGGGGGTGAAGGTATATGGAAGAAGGCCTAATATGTTAAGAGAAATTAAGAAAAGTATTAAAGAGGTTAACAGAACGGCTCATTTATGTCCAGGAAGGTTGACTGGTAAAAATAGTTCATGAGCGAATCGGCCGATAAATCAGTTTTGAAGGGTGAGTAAGCGGTTGTTTAATCATCGGGTCGTAGGGGCAGGGAAAAGAAGTCAAGGGAGTGTTAAGGCAAGGGCCATTAGAGGGATGCCAAGGTAAATAGGGCTTATGAATTGGTCGAAGAAGCTTAGTATCATGGTCAGTTTCAGGGTTCTCCTTTAGGCTTTTGTGTGCTTTGAGGAGTGGGCTCATTGGGGAAGGTATGAGCTATAACTTTTGGTGGAATAATAATTAGAAAAACTATTCATGAGAAGATAAGGATGGCGAGCCAGGGGGAGGGGTTGAGCTGGGGCATGTCGCTAGGGGTGGTTGGGAGTCACCAATCTTTAGCTTAAAAGGCTAATGCTATTCCCGGTTTAGCTTCTTAGCGAGGCGTCTTCAAGTATTAAGGATGATCAGTTTTCAAAGTGTTCTAAGGGGACGGCTTCGACTACAATTGGTATAAAGCTATGGTTGGCTCCGCAGATTTCAGAGCATTGGCCGTAAAAGACTCCAGGACGGGATGCAATAAAAGCTGTTTGGTTAAGGCGGCCGGGAACTGCGTCTATTTTGACACCAAGGGATGGGACAGCTCATGAGTGAAGGACGTCTTCTGCAGAAATTAAAATACGAATTGGGGATTCTACAGGAATGACCATTCGGTGGTCTGCTTCAAGTAGGCGGAACTGGCCAGGGGTGAGGTCTTGTGTTGGAATTATGTAAGAGTCAAAGCCCAGGTCTTCGTAGTCCGTGTACTCGTAACTTCAGTATCATTGGTGGCCTACAGCTTTAATTGTAAGGTGTGGGTCGTTAATTTCATCTATAAGATAGAGGATACGAAGAGAGGGAAGGGCAATTAGGATTAAAATAATAGCTGGAAGAATCGTCCAGATAATTTCGATCTCTTGGGAGTCAAGAATGTATTTATTTGTTAGCTTAGTTGAGACTATAGCTACGATAATATAAAGAACAAGTGTGCTGATAAGGAAGACAATTATTAGGGCGTGGTCGTGAAAGTGAAGAAGTTCTTCTATTACGGGTGAAGCTGCATCTTGGAATCCTAGCTGGGAGGGATGTGCCATTAGTTTAACAAGACACGCGGGGATTTAACCCACGATTCTACCTTGACAAAGTAGTGTAATATCAGGTTTTACTAGTGTCTTATAAAGGAAGTGGCAGAGTGGCTGATGTGGCTGGCTTGAAACCAGTTTATGGGGGTTCGATTCCTCCCTTTCTTGTTACCCAGATTGGACTAGAACGAAGGCAGGCTCTTCAAATGTGTGGTATGGCGGAGGACAGCCGTGAAGTCATTCTACATTAGTTATTGTCATGTCTACGGAAAGGACTTCACGTTTGGCAGCGAATGCTTCCCAGATGATGAAGAGAAATATAATAACTGCAACGAGGGAAATTAAGGACCCAATAGAGGAGACTGAATTTCAAAGAGTATATGCGTCCGGGTAATCTGAGTATCGTCGTGGCATCCCTGCCAACCCTAGGAAATGTTGAGGGAAGAATGTTAAATTTACACCTACAAACATAACTCCAAAGTGTACTTTAGTTCATGTGCCGTGAAGAGTATATCCTGAGAATAGAGGGAATCAGTGGACAAAGGCGGCTACAATGGCAAATACTGCCCCCATTGATAAAAGGTAGTGGAAGTGGGCTACTACATAGTATGTGTCATGAAGAACAATATCAAGGGACGAGTTGGCTAGAACAATACCTGTTAAGCCTCCAACTGTAAAGAGGAAAATAAAGCCGATGGCTCATAGAAGAGGGGTGTCTCACTTGATAGTGCCTCCATGAAGGGTTGCAAGTCAGCTGAAGACTTTTACACCAGTTGGAATTGCGATAATTATTGTTGCGGATGTAAAATATGCTCGTGTATCTACGTCTATCCCTACAGTGAATATGTGGTGGGCTCAGACAATAAATCCGAGAAGACCAATGGCCATCATGGCTCATACTATACCCATATAGCCAAAGGGTTCTTTTTTACCTGAGTAGTAGGCTACAATGTGTGAGATTATTCCGAAGCCAGGGAGAATAAGAATGTAGACTTCTGGGTGACCGAAGAATCAGAATAGGTGTTGATAAAGGATTGGGTCTCCCCCTCCTGCAGGATCAAAAAAGGTTGTGTTTAGGTTTCGGTCAGTTAGTAGCATTGTAATGCCAGCAGCTAGAACGGGGAGTGATAAAAGAAGCAGAACGGCTGTGATTAGGACGGATCAAACAAATAGGGGTGTTTGGTATTGTGAGATAGCTGAGGGTTTCATGTTAATAATTGTTGTGATGAAGTTAATTGCTCCAAGGATAGAAGAGATTCCTGCTAGGTGAAGGGAGAAGATAGTTAGGTCTACGGATGCTCCTGCGTGTGCTAGGTTTCCAGAGAGGGGAGGGTAGACGGTTCACCCAGTTCCAGCACCTGCTTCAACTCCTGAGGAGGCTAGGAGAAGGAGGAAGGCTGGAGGTAAAAGTCAAAAGCTTATATTGTTTATTCGAGGAAATGCTATATCAGGGGCTCCAATTATTAGTGGGATAAGTCAGTTCCCAAAGCCTCCAATCATGATTGGTATAACTATAAAGAAAATTATTACAAAGGCGTGGGCCGTAACGATGACGTTATAAATTTGGTCGTCTCCAAGAAGGGCACCTGGTTGGCTTAGTTCTGCTCGGATCAGAAGGCTTAAGGCTGTGCCTACTATTCCAGCTCATGCACCAAATACTAGATAAAGGGTGCCGATGTCTTTATGGTTGGTCGAGAAAAATCAACGTGTGATTGCCACAGGTAGGATGGCTGAGTAAGCGGTGGATTGTAGCCCCATATACAGAGGTGTAAGCCCTCTTCTTGCCAAGCCCTAAGGTGTTAGTCACGTAAGATTGCAAATCTTAAGGTACAGATTCGTTATCTGCTGGGGCTTGTCTCGCCTTTTTCTCAAAGAGAAGGCGAGACGAGTAGGCGGATGCTCGCTGGTTTGGGCGCTTAGCTGTTAACTAAGAATTCGTAGGATCGAGGCCTACCTGTCTAGAAAGGCTTTAGCTTAATTAAAGTGTCTGCTTTGCATGCAGGAGATGTGGGGTAGTGTCTCGCAAGTCTTATCAGGGACTGAAGGATTTTCACCTCCGCTTAGGGCTTTGAAGGCCTTTGGACTGTACTATCCTAAGTTCCTTAGAGGGAAAGAACTGCTGTGATAGCAGGAGTGAGGGGTAGGAATAAGAGTGTAGCTATAAGAGACATGGTTAGAGGGAGGGTTATCTGCAGGGATGGAAATCGTCACAGGGTAGTGCCTGGCAGGCTATTTGGTGATATCGTTAAGGTTATAGCATAGGATAAACGAAGGTAAAAGTAGAGGCTTAGGAGTGCGGTGAGGGCGGCTATAGTTGCAATAGGGGCGAGGCCCTGTTTAGACAATTCTTGTAAAATTAATCATTTAGGTATAAAGCCTGTAAGTGGCGGAAGACCTCCTAAAGAGAGGAGAACCAAGGGGGTAAGGGCTGTTAGTGCTGGGGCCTTAGCTCATGAGGTGGCCAGGGTGTTAATGTTTGTAGCTTTATTTAGTTTAAATACAAGGAAAGTTGAGAAGGTCATAACTAGGTATGTTAAAAGGGTTAGGAGGGTGAGAGAAGGGGAGAACTGTAAGACCAAAATTATTCATCCGAGGTGAGCGATTGAGGAGTAAGCCAAAATTTTTCGCAGTTGGGTTTGGTTTAAGCCCCCTCAGCCCCCTACAAGGGTTGATGTTAAGCCAAGTGTCATAAGGAGGGAGGAGTTAGAGGGGTTAATTTGAAGGAGGAGGGCGAATGGTGCAAGTTTTTGTCAAGTTGATAGAATAAGGCCTGTTGTTAGGTCTAAGCCCTGAAGTACTTCAGGTAACCAGGCGTGAACTGGGGCAAGTCCAATTTTGAGTGCGAGTGCGAGGGTAATTAATGTGGTGGACAGGGGGTGGGTTATTTCTTCAATATTCCATTGTCCGGTAAGTCAGGCGTTAGTCGTGCTGGCAAATAAAAGTATAGCGGCAGCGGTTGCTTGAGTAAGAAAATATTTTGTGGTGGCTTCGACTGCTCGTGGATGATGGTTTTGGGCCATCAGAGGGATGATAGCGAGGGTATTAATCTCCAGGCCCATTCATGCTAGAAGCCAGTGGGAACTAGCAAATGTGATTGTAGTACCAAGGCCCAGCCCAAATAGAAGGGTGGCTAAGATATAAGGGTTCATTAGTAAAAGAAGGATTTTAACCAACATGTTTGGGGTATGGGCCCAAAAGCTTAATTAGCTGATTTTACTAGGAAGTGGTGTAGTGGAAGCACAAAGAGTTTTGATCTCTTTAGGTAGGGTTCAAACCCCTTCTTTCTAAGGAGTCGGGGGGACTTTAACCCCCATAGTTCACTCTATCAAAGTGGCCCTTGGGTTTCAGGCACGAATCCGATTCTACAGCTGAGGTGGTAAGCCCATGAATGCTGTAGGAAGGGCAAGGTGTCAGATGACAAGGGCCAGAGTTAGTGGAAGAAAATTTTTTCAGATAAGGTGTATCAGTTGGTCGTATCGGAATCGGGGGTAAGAGGCTCGGACTCACAGAAAGAGTATTGAGAGAAGGGCTGCTTTTACCATAAGGTTTCCTGCGGTGAGTTCAGGGAATGTTGGGATGTGGGAGGCTCCTAAAAATAATGTTGCTGAGAGTGTATTTATGAGAAGAATATTTGCGTACTCTGCCAGGAAAAAGAGGGCAAATGGGCCTCCTGCGTATTCAACGTTAAAGCCCGAGACTAGTTCGGACTCTCCTTCAGTTAAATCAAAGGGGGCTCGGTTGGTCTCTGCCAGGGTTGAAATGTATCATATTGCTGCGAGGGGTCAGGCTGGGATAGCTAGTCAGATGGCTTCTTGGGCAGTATTGAAGGTTTGGAGAGTAAATCCGCCTGTAAAGATAATGGTGTTAAGCAGGATCAGCCCTAGGCTGACCTCATAGGAGATAGTTTGGGCCACGGCCCGGAGGGCTCCAATTAGGGCGTATTTTGAATTAGAGGCTCAGCCTGAGCCTAAAATAGAGTAGACTGCTAGGCTAGATAGGGCAAGGATAAAAAGGATTCCTAGATTAAGATCAATTACAGGGTAGGGAAGGGGTATGGGGGCTCAAAGGGTGAGGGCTAGGGTTAGTGCAAGCATGGGTGCGAGGAGAAACAAAATGGGAGAGGAGGTTGAAGGTCGGACAGGCTCTTTAATAAATAATTTGACCCCATCTGCAATTGGTTGGAGAAGTCCGTAGGGCCCTACAATGTTAGGTCCTTTGCGGAGTTGTATATACCCAAGCACTTTTCGTTCAATTAGGGTAAGGAAAGCTACTGCAAGGAGGACAGGGACAATAAATGTTAGTGGGCTCAGGATATGTGTTATGAGAGTGATTAACATAGTCGGAGGAAGGATTTGGACCTTCATATAAAGGGCTTAGGCCTTTTGCACTTACCGGGCTCTGCCACTCCGACATGCCATTATCTTAGGCGTGAAGGATAAATGCCTTTTTGCCTATTTTAGTTGTTTTCATTAGGAGAGGTGAGGCGTACCTTAGGTATGGGCCTCTTCTTTTCGGTCCTTTCGTACTAGAAAAAAACATATCATAGATAGAAACTGACCTGGATTACTCCGGTCTGAACTCAGATCACGTAGGACTTTAATCGTTGAACAAACGAACCCTTAATAGCGGTTGCACCATTAGGATGTCCTGATCCAACATCGAGGTCGTAAACCCCCTTGTCGATATGGGCTCTAAAAGAGGATTGCGCTGTTATCCCTAGGGTAACTCGGTCCGTTGATCGGCATTGCCGGATCATATTTGGTCAGAAGTTCTGTTCGTTAGAACTGCAGTTCTTGGTTGTAGGGGGCAGTGCCCCCTTTCCACGTGGGGGTTTTCTGTTTCCCCGCGGTCGCCCCAACCAAAGACATAAGGGTATGGTTCATCTAGTTAAGTCCTTTGTTTAGGGTTGTTTAACATGATATACTCTAGTGTCTAAAGCTCCATAGGGTCTTCTCGTCTTATGTGAATATTCCCGCTTCTGCACGGGAAGATCAATTTCATTGACCTGAAGAAGGAGACAGTTAAGCCCTCGTTATGCCATTCATACAGGTCTTGATTTAAAAGACAAGTGATTGCGCTACCTTCGCACGGTTAAAATACCGCGGCCGTTAAACATATAGTCACAGGGCAGGCGGGACCTCTTATTCTGTGTTTGCAAGAGGCGATGTTTTTGGTAAACAGGCGAGGCTTAGTAAGTTTGCCGAGTTCCTTCTTCTTCTTTTAGTCTTTCCTTTAGGGCACACCAGTGTGGGATTAACGGTAGTTAATTAAATGCTTTTCTAGTTTTTCTTCTTGTTATCTATTTCCCTCTTCATTTGGGGCCGATTAATCTTCGGTGTGGGTTCGTTCCGATTTACACGTGTGCAAGGAGAGAGGCTAGGCTCTCTTATTACTCATATTAGCATAATCACTCTCATGTTTGCATGAGAAGGCTTGATAATGTTAGTGGGTTAAGAGTTGTTATCGAAATATATGGGGCAGGTTATACTTGAGCTTTAACGCTTTCTACATAGGTGGCTGCTTTTAGGCCCACTAGGGTATAATGTCCTTAGAGATTATGATCTTTACCCAACTGGAAAAGTTGTGTCTTTTATCAAAGGGGCTGTACCCCCTTTGACTAACTCTCTTTGCTTCTCTGAGTGTCGGTTAGGGTTAGGCCGAGATGAGAGGAGAAGCTTAGAGGCTGAACTCATATTCATTTCTCAGGCAACCAGCTATAACTAGGTTCGGTAGGTCTGTCACCTCTACTCAAAGTTCTTCCCACTCTTTTGCCACAGAGACGGGTTTGCCCTATAATAGGCTGTCTTGGAGTAGCTCACCTAGTTTCGGGGGGTCAAACTAAAGTTCTCTTTGCTTGGATGGTACTGGCTAAATCATGATGCAAAAGGTACGAGGGGAAATCTCTGCTTTTGTAGGCTTTACTGAGTTATTTCACTTCTCTTTCAGCATTCCCTTGCGGTACTTTCTCTATCGCTCCGTGGAGATCCTTTTCTGTCTCCCATACTAAGGGGGAAAAATGATTTGTTTTTTTTGGGGGGGGTGCATTTGGGTTTATAAATATTGAGGTGTTGTTCTGGGGGGAGGGCGGGCTAGCTGGTTGGCGTCAGGACAATCCGGCTTGCACGGATGACTTTTCAGTGTAAGGGAAATGCTATTCTATCTTAGCTATGTTCTGATTTTACCAAGTGCACCTTCCGGTACAGGTACCATGTTACGACTTGCCTCCCCTGTGGCGGCTGTAGCATCTTAGTTAAGTAAGTCAGGGTGCTTGGGGAGAGTGACGGGCGGTGTGTGCGCACTTCAGAGCCGATTTCAGTGAAACACTCTGTTTTTCACTTACTGCTAAATCCTCCTTCAGATATGTACTTTCAGCATATCGTTCGTGTTCATTATGACTAATGAATGTAGCCCATTTCTTCCCCTCGCATGCGCTACACCTCGACCTGACGTTCTAGGGGGTGCCAATTTTGCTTACTATTAAACCCTCACAGGGTAAGCTGACGACGGCGGTATATAGGCGGGAAAAACAAGAGAGGGTGAGGTTAAACGGGGATTATCGGTTATAGAACAGGCTCCTCTAGGGGGATCTAAAGTACCGCCAAGTCCTTTGGGTTTTAAGCTGGAGCTCGTAGTCCCCAGGCGGATAGAGGGTGTGTTTTTCTATCAATGTTTACGGCTAGGCATAGTGGGGTATCTAATCCCAGTTTGTTTCATAGCTTTCGTGGGGTCAGGGGAGGGGGTGTAAAGCCACTTTCGTGGTGGAGCTTCGTATCTTCGGATGCGTATAACTGCTCTGAGAACATTCGGCTTTAGTTTTTTGGGACCCTTAACCACGCTTTACGCCGGATTCTGTCAACTTGGGTCTCTCGTATAACCGCGGTGGCTGGCACGAGTTTTACCGGCCCTAAGTTAGCTTTAACTAAGTCAAGTTTTCACTTATGGCTTAAAGTCTATCACTGCTGAGTGCCCTTGAGGGTGTGGCTAAACAAGGCGTCATGGGCTAGTAGGAGTGTGCCTGATACCTGCTCCTTGTCTTCAATAGAAGACTGGAGGGCATTCTCACAGGGGTGCGGATACTTGCATGTGTAAGTTCAGCTAAAGTTGAGAGTAAAGTCAGGACCAAGCCTTTGTGCCTACGAGGCTTTCTAGGGCCTATCTTAACATCTTCAGTGTTATGCTTTAATTAAGCTACGTTAGC